AACAAAAATCTATTATGACTAGGAATGCGGTACAAGGGATTCGATTCCCCGAAGCTCGTAGCAAAAGAGCAGGTAAATAAAAGGTTTTTTAGAATTGATTTTTTTTGATCATACATAATCGAAAACAACAATTTTGTTCTTTTTACGAACCTGATGTCAATAAATCCGCGAGTCTAGAAATTCATTTCGGCCAATTGAACCTTCTCGAACTGTTTCTTTTTAAGAACCAAAAAGATTTGGGCCAAAATAACAGATGCCAAGAAGACCAAAAGACCTTGGACACGTAATGGATCTTGAAGTACTATTTCTGCATCTCCCTGACCAAATCCACCCACATTAGGATTACTCGTTAATGGTTGATCCAATTTTATGGATTCACCCTCTGAAACAAGAACTTCTGGTCCCGGAGGGATAATATCAACCACTTCACGTCCATCCGACGGATCTGTTATGGTTATTTCATACCCCCCTTTTTCTTTTCGTATGATTTTACTTACTATGCCCGACCCTGTAGCATTATAAACTGTATTGTTACTCTTGCTTCCGTCGGGATAAATCTGTCCCCTTCCCCTATTCCCCCCTACGTATATAGGATATTTTAAGAAGTGAACATCTTTCTTAGTAGCGGGGCCGGGGGAAAGAATAGGAAAGGTGATTTCACTATATTTCTGACCGGGGACAGGCCCTATCACAAGAATATTTTGTTTATTAGGGCGATAGCTCTGAAAAGACAAATTGCCTATCTTTTCTTTCATCTCGGGAGAAATACGATCGGGAGGAGCTAATTCAAACCCCTCCGGTAAAATAAGAACAGCCCCCACATTCAAACCCCCTTTCTTACCATTAGCAAGAACTTGTTTCACTTGCTTATCATAAGGAATTCGAACAACTGCTTCAAATACAGTATCAGGGAGTACCGCCTGTGGAACCTCAATATCCACGGGCTTATTAGCTAAATGGCAGTTGGCACAGACAATACGCCCAGTCGCTTCTCGTGGATTTTCATAACCCTGCTGCGCAAAAATGGGATATGCACTTGAAATGGATGTCCGAGTTATGATATATATCATGAGTGATACGGAAATAGATCGAGTAATATGTTCCTTTATCCAAGAAAAAGTCTTTCTAGTTTGCATGGTCTAATCATTGATCCGAAAATTTCTACAATAAATTTGGCAGGTCTCTAGTATAGTTCCCTGTCCACGATTCTGCTATTTATTGGAATCATTTTACTAGAATACTATAGTATAAGTATACTATGAAAATAGTATGAAAATCGCCTGTTTTTAATACTTCTGTAGAGCTACAAAGCAAGAAACATTCTAATTGGATTAATATCGGCGGATCTTTTATCAATCATTCATTGAATGATAAATAACTACAAGTGACGGAGATACACGATTTAAATAATGAAAAATCCAATATTTAAAAATAGTATCGAGAATAACTGGAAAAATGGAAACAAGACCAGATATAATTTGATCATTATGACCAAATCCAAAATCTTTGTAGACAGAACCAATCATTAGTTCCCAACCATGGGGTGAATGAAATCCGATACATAAATCGGTTAATAAAAGAATCAAAAAAGCTTTGACTGTATCACTTAAGTTATATAGGAATTCTTGAGTCCAAGAGTTAAGAATAACAAGTTCTTGATTACCTAAAATAGAATAACCGGTTAGAATAACAAAACAGATTAGATTTGTTGAGAAGTGCAAAATCGTATGGATACGATCCTCATTGTGTATCTTGATTAATTGGATCGTTTCTTTGTGGATTTCTATAGGAAGCTTTTGTAGATGTGTCTCCGAGTATTCCTTGATCATTTCTTCCAAGAAGCGGATTTCCTCTAATTCTATGAACTTTTCTAGAAAAGTTTTTTCTTGCATATCATTCAAAAAATTTTCGGATTGACCCGTATTCGACCAACTAGTAACCCAAGATTCCATACTTTTAGTAAATGAGAGAGAAATCCACCAGGGCAGAAATACTATAGATGCAAGATACAAAAGAGGAGTGAATGCTTTCTTTTTTGCCATTTTTAACCTGTGAATTTTTAATTAACCCACTCCATTTGTCGACTCTATGTGATCCAATATTTCTTTCAAACCAAACATGAGTTCTAGACAAGGTATCAAACCTATGAATCTATTTTCTTTGTGATTTTGTTTGAATCTAGAAAGAATACAGAAATAGACTAAGACTCCACTTGGAATTCGACTGAAGAAATAATACAAAATTGTGTTTCCAGATATCTCAATTCATCAAATTCCAAACAAAACACGTGTCTCCTTTCGATCAATGAACAAAAGAAGTCCTTTAAGGAATGAATATTGTTGAGATTTGGAGACGTAAAGAACTCTTTTTCTATCAAAATATCAAATATTTCAAAAAAATTCAAAGGAGTTTCCATAGTCAAGAATAGAATAATTGAGAGAAAGATATTGTGATGATCAAAAAATCGATTGACAAAAAGAAAAGAATTTACAAGATATGATTTATCTGCATCTAAAGTATCACTTAGTTATAGAAAAAACAAGATTCTTGTATTTTTCCCTCCTGCGGAGAAAGCATTCGTTCTTCAGCCCAATCCCTTTCTCAAAAGACTTCAATTGGTACGCGCAAGAAATAGGCCAATTCCGCGGCTTTTTGTTCAATTTCTCGTGGAGTCAAATTCTCATCAGTACGGGTCAACGGAATAGCCCCCCGGCCTCTGATGTCCATATAAAGGATACGGCGAGCATAAATACCCTCTTTAACTTCTATTCTAACGGATTGAATATCTTTTATACGGAATCGGAGGAATATGCGACGATTTTTTCCAGGAAATCCCCACCGAAAAATACACACCATTCCTTCCTTTCTATCGAATTGATCATAACCACTACCTACATTCCAGGAAATTGTGCACCACAAGTAGGAACTAATAAAGAGACCCGCGATCCCGTAGAAAGACATGACGATCCCTTGTGGAAAAAAAAGGATTTGCTGAGACGGAACAAAAGATATCAAATTTCTACCAGGATAACTGGAAGTTCCAACCAATAAGAATCCTAATGAACCTAAAAAAACGATAAGCGCCCAGCAAAAATTACTTAGTTTTCGAGACCCCGTTATAAGTTCTATCCATATATGTTCTGATCGCCAACTCATACTTGATCCGATTGCATTTTATTGGAATTGAGAGAATACCCAAAATGGTTTTGACTTTACTTTTTTGTTTCCGAATGAACTTTCATCAACTAGCACTAGTTTAATGTGAACTAGCACTAGTTTGATGGGAACCCTTAGGAGTAATTCCTCAAATTGGTTAGATCTAAAATAATAACACACCCTTCCTATGATCCCAATATACAGATATACATATAGATCCGCCAACTTTACATTTTGGGTATCCAGCAGTCCTGATCTATTTCAAACTAGCTGGAATTCAGTTACCCATAGATCATTTTCTGCAGGCATAAGAGCTTTTTCCTTTATGTTCGTCAGAAATCACATGTTCTACCTTATTTCATTTCCCGAAATAAATATATGGGTTATGCTACAAGTCTAAGTTTCAAAAAAACGGATGAGATTGGGTCCCCTCAGATCTAAACAATCTTGTTTTTTTGAACATGAAGAAATAAAGAAGCCATTGCAATTGCCGGAAATACTAGGCCTACTAAAGGCACAAAAATAGAGGGAAATTGGAAAGTTGTCATAAAATGGGTACCTCGATTTACTATTTGTACCTGTTCTTATTGTTTTTAATATCATATTTATTATTTATACTAATTATAATTAATAATTGTAATTAGTATGAATTCGTAGTTATTATGAATTCATTCAATTTGAAAATTCTTATTACAGATATAAGTATCTAATTGAGTATATAGAATAAGTCCAAGGAATGTAGAACGCAAAAAATGGACTTATTCGTCTATCTACATGAAAGATACATATGATAATCCATTTGATTTTTTTTCTTCATTTCTTTGTGTTTTGTTATTGTCTTCGAATTTAATATTAATAGGAGTTTCTTACAAATTATTGAAAGATTCATTAGAATGCGGCACAACCGGGATTTTTAGTGAAAATAGGATTTTCGGGGGATGAAGAAAGATACAAAACCATACATCTATTTTTTTCTATATTGGAATTTGAGTCTATACCTAAGACAAAATTCGTTTTATTTGCCTAATTTCACGAAAGGAAGAACTCGTGTTTTTATCTTGTTGATAGAGACTTCTTAATTAGTAATCAGGAATCCAGGTAAAAAAAAGAGTTATCCACCACTTTTTATTCTTTTTACAATTAGATCTTAGGTCACCAAAAAAAACTTCATTCTTAGTTACTTTGATTCCGATAAGCAAACTACTTGTTTGCTACAAATAATTGAACCTAGTGCATTGAATTGAAATTCAAGGGAAAGAAGGCGTGGAGCTTAAATAACTCACTCAGAACACTTTTTAAAAGATTACGTGGTACGATTAGGTCAAATAAGCCCTTCTGGAATAAATATTCAGAAGCTTGTGAACCTTCAGGTATCGTTTTATTCAATGTTTGTTCAATTACTCTTTTACCCGCAAATGCAATGTAGGAATTTGGTTCTGCAATAATAATATCTCCCAACATACCAAAACTAGCTGTTACCCCGCCGGTAGTCGGAGATGTAAGGATTGATACATACAATAACTTTTTATTTGATTGGTAATCATATAAGGCAGACGAGATTTTAGCCATTTGCATCAAGCTCAAACTTCCTTCTTGCATGCGCGCCCCCCCCGAAGCGCACACTATAATAAGAGGTATAAATTGATTAGTAGCGTACTCAATCAAACGGGTTATTTTCTCCCCGACTACGGAGCCCATACTACCCCCCATAAATTTAAAATCCATAACCCCAATTGCTACGGGAATACCATTTAGTTGACCTACGCCTGTTTGAACAGCCTCGGTTAATCCTATGTTTCTTTGATAAAAATCAATACGATCTTTATAAGTCTCCTCCTCCGAAT